CTCTAAGTGATAAATGATTAATTGCAAATATCTATTCTATATCTTCTTTATATTTATAAAGGACCAGAGATACCTTGTTTGCGTATCATTGGAAAGTGCATTAACATAAATACAGCAGTAAGAAGTGGCAATACAAAAGTGTGTAAACTATAAAAACGAGTTAAGGTGGATTGTCCCACACTAGCGCTTCCGCGCAATAATTCTACTAAAGGCGATCCTATTACAGGAATAGCCTCAGGTACACCTGTTACAATTTTCACCGCCCAATAACCAATTTGGTCCCGAGGTAAGGAATAACCAGTTACGCCAAAAGATGCGGTCAATACTCCCAGAACCACACCTGTAACCCAAGTCAATTCGCGGGGTTTTTTAAATCCACCAGTGAGATACACACGAAAAACATGTAGAATCATCATTAGGACCATCATACTTGCTGACCATCGATGAACTGATCGGATTAACCAACCAAAGTTCGCTTCCGTCATTATGTATTGAACAGAGGCAAAAGCTTCCGTAATGGTCGGACGATAGTAAAAAGTCATAGCAAACCCTGTAGCTACTTGTACTAAAAAACAAGTAAGAGTAATTCCCCCTAAACAATAAAATATATTGACATGGGGAGGAACATATTTACTAGTTATATCATCCGCAATCGCCTGAATCTCAAGACGTTCTTCGAACCAATCATAGACTTTATTGAGATAGGTGAAAATCCCCCCCTTAGAGCCGTATATGAAACTTTCATCTCGTACAGCTCAAGCAAAAACACCTAAAAAAAAAAAGAATAGTCAGAAATGGAATAGAAAGTTTGAAACTTCTTAATCTCCCATTCAATCTTCTCTATTATAAAAGCTCTTCTTTGTGGTGATAATACCAAAATATCAAGTTGGCTCAACCATCTTTATTTTGATTCTTACGGGCCTCGTGAATCTTCTCTTTACCTATTTCTTTTTATTTAAATTTAATTTGTTTTTGTCTCTAATAAGGCTTTTTCCTTTCTTTATTATTGATTTAATAGGAATTCTCTTGTTAAGACCCTATGAATTGATTAAAACCTCAGATTCATACTCGAACCACGACGATTTAATAAAAAATCCTAAGCTAACCCAAAGATTCTCTGAGTAAGAACCCTCGGTTGATCTTGGTTGATCACGTATTTCATGAATTAGATAAAATGACTAAAAAAAAAGAAAGATTTTTCTTTTTTCAAACAGGTTGAATTTTTTTTGACGCCGGATACGAGGTCAAATATTCAGTATGAATCATAGTTCAACTATTTCTTAATCTAGTTCGTGTTCCAGATATTTGAACAAATATCCGACGAAGTAGAACCATCTTTATCAAGGTGACAGATCTAGCCTCTGTACTATCAATAGAATCAATTATAACAAGTCACACACTCATATTCCGGAAATACAGAAAGAAATAAATTTCACGATCGAACTACCAAAATAGAATAAGCCCTTAAATTGAGTTCTAACTTATTTATTTTTTATTCAAAAAGCTAGGACTTTTTAATTCTTATAGATTTAATTCATTGAAATTCCATCCAATAAAACGGAAGAATTATAAATCTCCAAAATAATAGATAGAAATACCGCAAATAGAGCCATTGCGACACCCATCAATGGAGTCGTTCCCCACCCGGGAGCTACTTTACCATATTCCGAATTCAATGGTTTTAATAAACTCCCTACAGTAGTTCGTCTTGGACCCGATCTAGGACTGTTCTCAACAGTTTGTGTAGCCATAAATCCTATTCTATTCATTGAGATCTGTTGACTTTGTATACGATTCCGTTGTAAATAAACGATCTTATGATAGATACGTTGGGGTCTTGAAATTATATAATCATAATGGAAACAGCAACCCTAGTCGCCATTTTTATATCTGGTTTACTTGTAAGTTTTACCGGGTACGCCTTATATACCGCTTTTGGGCAACCTTCTCAACAACTAAGAGATCCATTCGAGGAACACGGGGACTAGTTGAAGTAATGAGCCTCCCGGCATTGGGAGGCTCATTACTTCAATTGAGATAATGAAAAATTATTTTACCTTTTTAGTTGGAACTTTAGGTGTTTCTCGAAAAAAAATAGCGAAAAAAATGATCCCTAGAGTAGAGACTAAAAGGAATGTATAAACCAATGCTTCCATAAATTTGATCGTGGTTTACAATTATAGCTTTCCTACTTGTTCGTTTTTTTTTCATTTTATTTTTGGGAATCATCTTGAAAGAGCAAAAATAAAAAAAGCAGTGATTCAAATTCACTCCGGTACTCTATGTAAAATCCCCCCTAAAATAGAGGGGAAAAATGCCAAAGCGGTCTTAGACTGCCTGTCTTCTTGTAGTTGGATCCCCAAGTTTTTGGAATGCTCCAAACTCTACTTGAGCATCCAAATCTGGGTCAATGCCGGCAAAAACATCTCTGAACAAGGTTCTAGCACCATGCCAAATGTGTCCGAAGAAGAAGAGCAAAGCAAACGAAGCATGCCCAAAAGTAAACCAACCCCTTGGACTGCTACGAAAAACACCATCGGATTTCAAAGTTGAGCGATCTAATTCAAAAATTTCACCCAATTGAGCACGTCTAGCATATTTTTTCACAGTAGCAGGATCACTATAACTGACTCCATTAAGTTCGCCGCCATAAAACTCAACGGTTACACCTACTTGTTCAACACTATATTTGGATTCTGCCCTTCGAAAAGGTACATCCGCTCTAACAATCCCGTCGCCGTCTACCAAAACGACTGGAAATGTTTCAAAAAAAGTGGGCATACGACGTACAAAAAGCTCATGCCCTTCTTTATCTCTAAAGATAGGATGTCCTAACCATCCTACCGCTATTCCATCTCCGTTATCCATTGAGCCTGCCCTAAATAATCCTCCTTTTGCCGGATTATTGCCGATATAATCATAAAAAGCTAATTTTTCAGGAATTTTAGACCAAACTTCTGATAAACTTTGATTTTCGGCTAGTCCGGCGCTAACTCTTCGATATATCTCTTGCTGGAAATAACCCTGATCCCATTGATAACGAGTGGGACCAAACAATTCGATGGGAGTAGTTGCTGAACCATACCACATAGTTCCAGCAACAACAAAAGCTGCAAAAAAGACAGCCGCGATACTACTGGAGAGTACAGTTTCAATATTTCCCATACGTAACCCTTTGTATAGACGTTGTGGCGGTCGAACGCTAAGATGGAATAGACCCGCTAATATGCCCAGTGTACCTGCTGCAATATGATGAGAAGCTATTCCTCCCGGAACAAAAGGATCAAAACCTTCCACGCCCCACGACGGATTTACAGGCTGTACTCTTCCCGTCAGTCCATAAGGATCGGACACCCATATTCCAGGGCCGTACAGACCTGTTACATGAAATGCACCAAAACCAAAGCAAGCCACCCCGGAGAGAAATAAATGAATTCCAAAGATCTTGGGCAAATCCAAAGAGGGTTTTCCTGTACGTTCATCAGAAAATATTTCTAGATCCCAATAGACCCAATGCCAGATAGCTGCCAAAAAGCATAAGCCAGAAAACACAATATGTGCCCCAGCTACACCTTCATAACTCCAAATCCCCGGATTCGTTACAGTTCCTCCTGTGATACTCCAACCCCCCCACGAATTGGTTATTCCTAAACGAGTCATGAAGGGTATAACGAACATACCCTGTCTCCACATCGGATCAAGAATAGGGTCAGAAGGATCAAAAACTGCTAATTCATACAAAGCCATCGAGCCCGCCCAACCAGCAACCAGAGCTGTATGCATTATATGAACGGAAAGCAACCGGCCGGGATCATTCAATACAACGGTATGAACACGATACCAAGGCAAACCCATGGAAAATACCCCTTTATCGAAGAAAAATAGACACTACGTAACTTTATTACATTGGAAAGGTTATACTATGACTATCCTATAGACTTCCCCTGTTCAGTAGATTACTTCCTAACAAGGGTTAGGATTCTATTCATAATAATGGAAGAATTCGGTTCGTAAGAACAAAGAGAAGCAGATTTATTCTATACTCGATAAGTACCAATATGCAATGGTGGATTGATACCATTTTCTATGAGTAAATGTGTCCATCCTTCATTTCTCATTAGAAGGATCTATTCGTAAAAATTTTCCTTTATTGATTTTGTATTTCTTTCTAAATTTTTCTAATCTAGGGATAAAATAAATATGATAAAGTCAATATTATAAAGACAATAAAACCATATTGTTACGTTTCCACATCAAAGTGAAATATAGTATTTAATTCCTTTTTTCTTTCAATCCATGCCTATTGGTGTTCCAAAAGTACCCTTCCGAAGTCCTGGAGAGGAAGATGCATCTTGGGTTGACGTATAGTGCGACTTGTCAGATATATTGGGTCATATGGAATTTCCCCGTTCTCTCCCCCGACCGAGATATCCTCTGTTTCGCCCAAGAAAGATAAATTGAATCATCGAAAAATTGGAGCGTGAACTGCAATTAAATGCATTATTTGGGGGAATTCATAGAATTATATCAATTAGAAGAATTTATGGTTGGCTTTGGCTGGACGAAAAAAATGAGGTATCCAGACTCCGTTTAGAAAAACCCAATTGGTAATATATTTATGATTACTACGTGTATCATAAATGATTATTTTTAAAGTCATAACAACAAGAAATGGTGATGGGAAGATTTGTCCTATATGTGCAAATCAAAATCGGGCGGATCTTTACCCGGAGTAGAGCATAAACCTAAAAAGATGAAAGAGGCCCATTCAGGAACAAGAAAATATCATCGCGATTTGGATTGAATTTCGATGAAAGAATACATCAATGAGAAGTAAATTCGATAAGTTTATTTACCCCTTTTTTTATATTATCAAAGAAGAAATCAAAATGCATCTTTTTTGAAAAATTGAAGAAAAGGTAAAAAGGTAGAAAAACTCGAAAAATAAAAGAAAGAGGGCTGGAATCTATACATTGATTCTTTTCTTCGCTATTTTTTTTGAACCGTATGCATCAAAAGGTGCATGTACGGTTCCTAAGGGATACAATTTTACCCTACTCAACCGACTTTATCGAGAAAGATTACTTTTTTTAGGCCAAGAGGTTGATAGCGAGATCTCGAATCAACTTATCGGTCTTATGGTATATCTCAGTATCGAGGATGAGACCAAAGATCTTTATTTGTTTATAAACTCCCCTGGCGGATGGGTAATACCCGGAGTAGCCGTTTACGATACTATGCAATTTGTACGACCAGAAGTCCATACAATATGCATGGGATTGGCCGCGTCAATGGGATCTTTTATTCTTGTTGGAGGAGAAATTACCAAACGTCTAGCATTCCCTCACGCTTGGCGCCAATGAAGTTTTTTTATTTGAGAGAAAAAAGAAAACTATGCCTTCGCCATATGAATATTAAGTAATAATAGCATGGCACTTCGAATTCGATATGAATTTTTTTTTTCAAAAGATTTGATTATGTATCGAGAGAGTAGTATGAGATAAAAGATATTTCCGACTTTCTCTTATCTATCGGAAGTTCAATTCAGCGTCACAAACTTATTTGTTTTCACACCGATGGGCTCTTAACAATATTTAAGTTATAAAAAAAGAGTGCGAAAAAAACCAAATTTTATTTTTTGGTTAGCTCAAAAAGAAACTTTGGGATTGCTGAATCAAAGACAAAAAAAAGAATCCATTTTAAAATAGAAAGCAGCGGAGCCATCATAGTATTTTTGAACTTCTCCGAAAAAAAAAAGAAGGGTGGCATTTTGATCGTTTACCCATCTGAGGTTGATAGATTCTATTTTTATCTTTCTTGAACGGGAAGGTAGGGGTTAATTTCATTATAGAGCCGTATGCAATGCATAAAAGATAATGCCCGTACGGTTGTTCAATTCTATCCTTTTTCCTATTTTTCTTTATCTTTCTTTTCTGTTTCTTTCATCACACCAGATAGAACTATTATCAGGGTAATGATCCATCAACCTGCTAGTTCTTTTTATGAAGCACAAACGGGAGAATTTATCCTGGAAGCGGAAGAACTGCTGAAACTACGCGAAACCCTCACAAAGGTTTATGTACAAAGGACGGGCAAACCTTTATGGGTTGTATCTGAAGACATGGAAAGAGATGTTTTTATGTCAGCAACAGAAGCCCGAGCTTATGGAATTGTTGATCTTGTAGCAGTTGAATGAAAAAATGGATTTTGTGCAAATCAGTGATTTGATATTTTATCTATAAGTTGACTATATAAATATTAAATCAAAAAAATCCGGTTAGGATCAATCTAAACCAGCCCATTATGTATATGACTCAACATGCCGACTATTAAACAACTTATTAGAAATACAAGACAGCCCATTCGAAATGTCACGAAATCCCCCGCTCTTCGAGGGTGCCCTCAGCGTCGAGGAACATGTACTAGGGTGTATGTGCGACTCGTTTAGATCATGAGCTGACACAAAAAAGCCAAGAAAACCGCTTCCAGTATGAATGATCAGTGCCAGTGAATAGGATAGAATGGAAGAAGGGACTCCATTCACTATCTAAAAATAAGCAAATCTATCCTTCTATTGTGTAGAAAGTTTATGGTTTCCATTGGTGCAAATCCAATCACCTGAATTTAAGATGAGAAAAAATTTTCCATTGGTAGCAAATGGTTATCCATTAAGCGGAAAAATCTTATTGAAATTCAAAAAAAAAAAAAAACAGAAAAATGAAGTTATCGCTCGGTCAAGAACGGAGTACGAGGGTCAGCTACCCAGCAAACTTTCATAATTAAATACCGTTACTGTATAGGTGGGTCTCTTTGTGAAAGACCTATTACTGGATAATTCATGGGTAGAGCCAAAGAGTGTGGTGTGAACTATACAAGTTACCAATAACATTGATGAAATATTAAATGAAGCCAAAGGCTCCGGTGTATAGAGAAGACCTCGCCGTTTAAGAAGTAACCATAGAAACGAGGAAACCCACTATTTATTTATTGATTAAATTTCTATTTCTTTTTTTTTTTTTTTTGACTAGATTTTTGACACCTAGCAAAAGAAATTTTCATATTTCGCAGTAAAATGCCAAAAAATCGTGGTCGGGAAGGTTATAGTAGCCAAAGCCATTGGAATTTTGATTTTATACATTGGAAAAATCCGTTTGGTTATTAGTTATTAATAGGCCAAGACGGGAAAAATAATAACTGAAAGAAAAAAATCAATTAGTTATTTGTCAAAATTTTATTTATTCAATGACTAGAGTTAAACGCGGATATATAGCCCGAAAACGTAGAACAAAAATTCGTTTATTTGCATCAAGTTTTCGAGGGTCTCATTCAAGACTTACTCGAACGATTACTCAACAGAAAATAAGAGCTTTGGTTTCGGCTCGTCGGGATAGGGATAAGCAAAAGAGAAATTTTCGTCGTTTGTGGATCACTCGGATAAACGCAGTAATTCGAGAAAAGGGAGTATTCTATAGTTATAGTAAATTAATACATGATTTATATAAGAGGCAGTTGCTTCTTAATCGTAAAATACTGGCACAAATAGCTATATCAAATAGGAATTGTCTTTATATGATTTCCAACGAAATCAGAGAAAAAGTGGATTGGAAAGAATACACCGAAATAATTTAAATGGGGTTCCCCGGAGAATGAACTCCGGGAGGGTGGAGTTGGAATCAAAATTACTCTGAGAAATGCGCTTTAAAGTAGTCAAAATGAATGAACACGTTCAATAAAAAAATCTTTTTTCCGATTCGTTTTTTTTTACGACACAGAAATCTCGATTCTCAGATTTGTCAAAAAAACATGAATTCATGTTTGAGTTCGGATTGGAATTATGATTGAAGTGAACAAAAAACAAGTCTATTTATTTCTGGTTCTAAGACCGGTAGTTCTAGTAGTCGACTCAATTCTTTCAAATTGTTTCTCATTATTGAGAAAAGGTAACAAAGCTAAAATACGAGCTTGTTTTATAGCAATAGTAATTAATCGTTGTTGTTTCAAGGTCAATCTATTCACTCGTCTAGATAATATTTTTCCCTGTTCACTAATAAATCGACTAATTAAACTCATGTTTCTATAATCAATTCGATCCCCCGATTGAATCGGGGGCAAACGCCTACGAAAAGATCGCTTAGATTTAAGAAAGGGTCGCTTGGATTTATCCATGGTTTGTTTATTTAGTTTATTTCTTATCCCGAAAATGCTATTCCTTACTTATCATTTGAACTCCAAATAGGATTTATTTAAATGCAATATCTTCTAGTTATATTTCAATGTGTTCTATATAATGTCATTTTTCCCTTTTCAAGGATAAGACATCCTTGGTTCAATCTATTTCTTTATTTCCCCATGAATCATATGTTTGTAACAATAGGGACAGAATTTTCTCAATTCTAATCGATTGGGCGTATTGTGCCGGTTCTTTTGAGTAATATATCTGGAAATACCCGTTGATACCTTCTTAACACCGTTTTGTATACAACTGGTACATTCCAAAATGACCGCTACCCGCGCATCTTTCTTCTTGGCCATGAACCTCCTTTGGATTTTTGATTTACTCAACTCTTCTATTTGAATTCGAAATGAAGAAAAAGAAAGGAAGGAAAAAAGAGAAGTTATTAACTTGAAATCCAACTCTAAAAGAAAAAGATAAAAATCAATTAAATCAAAGCAAAGCCCAAAGTCATACACAATAAAATAAATAATTAAGTAAGACAATGATAATGAGTTCGTTCGAAAATCTATTTAACTCAGAAGGGCAGTTAAAGATCTTGTATTCTTGCCCTAGACCACGACTTTCCTACTCTACCCCCACGTTTAATTCGAATTTGAGACTGAGTCTCGCAGAGGTTGAATCCACTTTTATTCTTTCTCTTTCATCCCTTATTCTAAATTAGAAAAAAGGGAAAAAAGAGAAAATAAGAGGGGATTAGTCACAGATATTTGATTGTATTTCTAATCTTCTTCATTCCTTCCGGTGTCAATAGCTATAATGAAAAAAAAGGGAATGTCAACGCATCGGGGAAAAAACGATTAATCTCTATCAATAGACCTGCTAAAGCCCCGAACCATAGCGTACTTAGTACTGGGGCCACGGAGAGATATGTTTTTAGATCTCGCATTGAAAAACCTCCTTTTTTTTTTGATTTTAATACATAAAGCATATATGATCAGATGCATATGTAATATAGTTAAGGACTACTTAGAGTTGTACACGGAATCCCTAATTCCAATTGAAATGTCCAACGATCCATAAGATTTCCCCTTCTTATTATTATATGTTAAATATGTTAAAATAGGTTAAATGAGGCCAAAAAAAGACGAAATGGTCAGAAAACTTTGTTTCTCAATGCAGGAAATAGGGATGTGGAAAACAAGACAGGAATTCTCTACAATTACACTGTAGAACAATTGAAGGGATGTGGCGCAGCTTGGTAGCGCGTTTGTTTTGGGTACAAAATGTCACAGGTTCAAATCCTGTCATCCCTACCTATTACTGCCCCTTTGAGCAGCAAGGAGGAATCAAACGAGATCGGTGCAAATTGCGTTGCACGGAATCGTTCATTTTTATGAAACTATAGCATATCTGCATATAAATAAAAGGAAAATGGATTCGTTTTAAAAGAAAGAATCTTTTCTTTACATTCTTTTCTATCCTGATAAGAAAGCGCTCTTAGTTCAGTTCGGTAGAACGCGGGTCTCCAAAACCCGATGTCGTAGGTTCAAATCCTACAGAGCGTGATTTTTTCTTCATAGATCCAATTAAAATGAAATGAATTCAGTCGCTTGGACAACAATTCGAATTTGACCTCCTGTGGATTAAAGAAAGGAGGAGGCCAATCAAATTTGAATTAATCAAAGGTCCAACTGATCACCACGCCTGTATTGTAAATATGCAGTTACGAATAATCCAGCCAAAGTAATAGGAATTAGACCTAACACGATTCCAAATAGAAAAACTTCAATCATTTCAATTTTGTTTTTGAAAAGGAGAAAAAAA